GCGTTCTCCCGTGCTTCCAGACATGCTGAGCTCCACATATTCTTGTACAGTCAAAGAGGATCGATTCCGTGAAAGATGGGATCAGTAAATGGAAACCCACTGACCTTTCATCTTTGTGAGATCGTCAATAGTGCACCGAAGGCGTCTTTAGAGTATATCGAATCAGTATAGCTACCCTTCTTCTGACACAGCAACGCAATTTCAATCAGTCTCTAAGGGAAGTGGTACATAATTGATTTCTTCTTTTCTTGTTCCTTATCTATGTGGAACCACGTGTCAGTCAATCGAAAATTCCTGTAGTTGTAGTTAGAAGGTGCTTTTCATTACTAGCTTTGGACTAGAAACGGAAGATCTGCTAAAGTGCGAGTCCGACAAGTTGGGTTCTACTAATTCACGAAAGAGATTCTCGTATTCCCATAATTTGATTCGATGCGAAATTAGGAAGTCCCTTGGTTCTAGAGTAAAAAAGGTTTTTTGTGCGAATCCTTTCATTTCAAGGAATTGATTACTAATACAATAACAGTAATAGATAGGATTCCCTGAACGAAAACAAACAATACAATAGTTGTAACAATCCACATTCCTGATGCAACCATTGCTTCATTACCTTCTTGACCGGTGGGACCCCAAACTATGGAAGGAAAAAATGTCGAACCTAAAAAGAAAAGATAATAGAATTACTAGTCTTATAGTTGTCCAAAAATAAAATAGAAAAGAACGATTTTCTTTCTTTGAGCGATCGTGTGATACTTTTTTTTTCTCATTCGAGATATTATGTGTGATTAAAGAACCTACTACTTACTTGAATCAGGTAATAAGGTGTTATAAGGTCGTTCGTTCCAAAAGAGAAACTAGATTTGATACAGTTGAAAAAGAAATGATCAAAATCGAAACGATTTGCGAATTTTATTCCACAGTAATTCAAAGTAAGTTTCATTTGTGAATGTGAATGAAATTCCGCGACAAAGTTCTTATTCCTAGTCCTTTACTCAGAAGTTGCTGAATGAATCTGTTGATTTGCAATCGGGGAATCGGTAGATGTCACAGATGATCGATCCATCTTTTTTGTATCCCGCCCTATCTTTGTTAGGGCCCCCAGAATCACTGATGAATCAAACTGAAATTGGAACATATTTTGTCAATTGGTATTTTTTCGTATCCTCCTATCTTTCAAAAGCGGAAACTTAGGTAAGTGTTTTAGAACTATATGTATAAAAAGAACGTATCTCCTTTAGCTCCTTCATGCCTACTATAACTAGTTATTTCGGCTTTCTATTAGTGGCGTCAACTATAACCCCGGCTCTATTTATTGGTCTGAGCAAGATACGACTTATTTGAAATGAATTGAATGAACAATTCTCTTATAAATATAAAAAGAAATGTTTCCGCGGATTCTAGAGTGCCTTTCCGCAGTAATTGTCAATTCTTGCTTGATGAGATTCGTGGTCAATTCGGATGAATATTTAAGGATAGATATTCCCTCTCTCTTTTTCCCTTTTAAATAAATCGAAATGATTGAAGTTTTACTATTTGGAATCGTGTTAGGTCTAATTCCGATTACTTTGGCTGGATTATTCGTAACTGCATATTTACAATACAGACGCAGCGATCAGTTGGACCTTTGATTAAGTAACATTAACATCTCGTTTTTTGATTGACCTCCTGCGGACTCAAAAAAGGAGTAGTCGAATTCAGGTTGCTGTTCAAGTTAGTGAAGTTATTTCACTCGAATTCGACCTAAGAAGAACAGAATCGCGCTCTGTAGGATTTGAACCCACGACATCGGGTTTTGGAGACCCACGTTCTACCGAACTGAACTAAGAGCGCTTTCTTATCACCATCGATAAGACCGCAAAGAAAAGGATTTTTTTGTACCTCCCCAGACCGTATATATATATACATATAGTATCATAAACGGAAAGACTCCGTATGTCCAAATTCAATCGATCTCAACGGACCTCTCGTTACTGCTCATAGGAGAAAGAATAGCTAGGGATGACAGGATTTGAACCCGTGACATTTTGTACCCAAAACAAACGCGCTACCAAGCTGCGCTACATCCCTTTCAATTGGTATATAGTGTCATTGTATAGAATCTCTGTCTTGTTTTCCACATCATTATTTCCTCATTCAGAGACAATCTATCTTGCCATTTCTTCTTTTTGGTCTCATATCATAGAACACGTGGAACCTATCAAATTTTATAAATAGAAAGAATTATATGCATATTAATACTAAAAGAATTCGATTCTATAGATAGATATGAAACCTCACGTATAAGAATACTTATCAGTAACACAATACTCCGGAAGAGTGGGACGCCCTTTTTTCGTTTTAAGGAAAGGGAAATTGTAGTGTTATTGACATTGACTAGGTCGTGGTATATTTCAGTTTTTGTTAGGGATTCCGCGTACAACTAAAATACAAGCGATCCTTAACGACCTATGCATCTGATCATATATGTATTCCAATCAAGAAGGATAATTTTCAATGCGCGATCTAAAAACATATCTCTCCGCGGCCCCTGTGCTAAGTACTCTATGGTTCGGGTCTTTAGCAGGTCTATTGATAGAGATCAATCGTTTCTTCCCGGATGCGTTGACATTCCCCTTTTTTCATTCTAGTTATTGACATGGGAAGGGATGAAGAAGATTAGCGATACAATAAATTATCTGGGACTAATACCTCTTGCTCTCTCTCTTTCTTTGTTTTCTTATTTTTTCCATTTTTGGAGGATAAAGAAAGGAGGACAGAAAAAGAATCAAAGTGGCTCCAACCTCGGCGAAACTCGCGATTAGGCTCGAATTCATAGAGGGAGTACGAAAATAGAAATAATGGGTCTAGTGTAACAAAATCATACAAGATACTTAAATGAAATACTCTATTGGGATTCGAAATAATTGAGAGTTAAAAATCATTGTATTACTTCTTAATATTACGCTATTGATTGCAACGAAGTCGTTCCTAATCGGATTTCGGGTTAGCCACTTCTATTTTTTTCCTTTTTTTCTTCATTTCGGATTGAAAATAGAAGAGTTGAGTGAATCCAAAATGCAAAGGAGGTTCATGGCCAAGGGTAAAGATGTCAGAGTCAGAGTTATTTTGGAATGTACCAGTTGTGTGCGAAACAGTGTTACTAAGGAATCGCCGGGCATTTCCAGATATATTACTCAAAAGAATCGACACAAGACACCTAATCGATTGGAATTGAGAAAATTCTGCCCCTATTGTTACAAGCATACAATTCATGGGGAAATAAAGAAATAGATCGAACAGAACTGCCACCTTTCCCAGTAACAAGAACAAATTACATAATATAATATATATATATAAACAAATCAAATCCTATTTCGGTCGTATCCCAAATTCGAATTCAGAAATAGGATTTTAGAGATAAGGACTAAATACCATGGATAAATCCAAGCGACCCTTTCTGAAATCCAAGAAACCCTTTCTAAAATCGAAATCCAAGCAATCTTTTCGTAGGCGTTTGCCCCCAATTGGATCGGGGGATCGAATTGATTATAGAAACTTGAGTTTAATTAGTCGATTTATTAGTGACGACGGAAAAATATTATCTAGACGAGTGAATCGATTGACCTTGAAACAACAACGATTAATTACGCTTGCTATAAAACAAGCTCGTATTTTAGCTTTATTACCTTTTCTTTATACTAATAAAAAAGAGAAACCATTTGAAAGAACAAGACCCAAGTCCACCCCTAGGGCTAAAAATACAAAAGGTCCTAGAACCAGAAAAAAAACAGGCCTACGGCCACAATGGAATAAAAGGAATCAAAATTCGAATCTTTAACCCAACTAGGGGAGGGTCGATGTTTTGTTCGAAAAATGAGAGAACCCAAGGATTGTCACGTCGGAAGAAACCAAAAAGAATCCGAATCGGGGAAGAAAAAGAAGAAATATTTCATTTTTTTTTAGTGAATCGTGCTCGTTCATTTTGACTACCTTATCCTATTCATTTATACTCCAACTTCCCGGAGTGCATTCTCCGGGGAACTTCGTTTAAACTCTTTAAACCCTTCGCTGCAAAAAAATCTTGCAAAAGTCATGATCTCATTGAAAATTATGGAATTGGAAATCATGGAAAGACAATTTCGATTTGATATAGCGATTTGCGCTAGTATTTTTCGATTAAGAAGCGAGTGGTTCTTGTGGAGATTGTGTATAAATACACTATAACTATAGAATACCTTAATCTCACGAATTACTGCATTTATACGAGTGATCCACAAACTGCGAAAATCTCTCTTTTTCCTGCTTCTATCCCGATGAGCAGAACCCAAAGCTCTCGTTGTCTGTTGAGTCATAGTTCGAGTAAGTCTGGAATGGGCCCCTCGAAAAGTTGATGTAAATAGACGCATTTTTGTTCTACGTCTCCGAGCTATATATCCTCGTTTAATTCTGGTCATTGAATCCACTGAAACTTTGATGAATAACTAATTGTTTTCTTTTCTTTCAGTCATTCTTTTTTTCTTCCCTCCCGGTCTATATAATAACAAAACGGATTCTTCCGATGTATAAAAAAAAATTCCAATGGCTTTTGCTGCGATGACCTTCCCAACCACGATTTTTTCCATGCATTTCACCTCGAAATAAAAAAGGAGATTGATCAAAAAACTAGTCAAAGTTAATGTAAGTAAGAAATATAAATGAATAAAAAATAGTGGGTTCCATCGTTTCTATGGTTACTTTTTAAACGGTGAGGTCCTTTCTATACACCGGAGCCCCTTCCTTATTTAGTAACTTGTATAGTTCACACTCTTTGGCTCTACCCATGAATTATCCAGTAATAGGTCTTTTCACAATAAGATCTACCTATACAGTAACGGCATTTAATTATGAAGGTTGGTTAGGTAGCTGACCCTGTGAGTCCGTTTTTGCAAGAGTAAGAGCAGCATTTTTATGCTTCTTAAATAAGATTTCCCCGCTTAATGGATAACCATTTGCTACCAATGGGGAATTGCTTCTCATCTCCACTTGAGCTGATTGGATTTATACCAATGGAAACCATAAATTTCATACACAATAAAAAAGGTCTTTTTTTTTTAGACAGTGACTGGAGTTCTTCCACTCTATCTTATTCATTGGTACGGATCTTCGATACTGTAAAAATTGTCTCCTTTCTTTTGGTTCAGTTCATGATCTGAACGAGTCGCACATACACCCTAGTACATGTTCCTCGACGCTGAGGACATCCCCGAAGAGCGCGGGCTTTTTTGACATTTCTGATTGGCTGTCTTGGGTTTCTAATAAGTTGTTTAATAGTTGGCATGCTGAATTATATACAGAATGGGCTGGTTTAGATCGATCCTAACCGGATGATTCTAATACCCATTTTACCTCGGTAAAAAGAGGGAAACTCACAAATTCGATTCTAGTTCATTTGNNNAAAGTTATCTTTTTTCATCCTTGTGGAATTATATACAAAATGGGCTGGTTTAGATCGATCCTAACCGGAGAGTCGAATGGTGTCATGTACTTTTCGCCTCAGGCTAGCTCCTCCCTAGATCAACCCCTCAATTCTTTTCTTTTTTGGGGGGGAACACTTAAATATCCCCCTGTGCATCTGGCTGGATTTCTTTACTTTCCATAACCATAAGGGAGTCTACATACGATTGAATTCCTACAAAATCAACAATTCCATGCTGTTTGGCTTCGTCTGGTGTCATGAAAGAATCCCTCATCATGTCCCGATGTAGAATTAGCAGGGGTTGTCCTGTTCTTTGTTTATAAAGCCTTAGGACCTTCTTGCGGAGACTTAGTAATTCATCCCCATCTATGTACAACTCTCCTAGGTCGGGCCCAATATAAGAAGTAAAAGGTTGGTGTAGTAATACCTGAATGATAATACATCATGAAGGATTCCTCCATTTCGCACGATTTGGCGAAGTAAAGAGTTAAGGTAACGGATGGGTTCTAAGAACAAAAAGAGAGAGTTGAACAACCGTACAAGCATCGTTTCCGCATTGCATACGGCTCTACTATGGAATTCGGTTTTTTTTCATTTCACTTCCGCTGGATAAAAATAGGATTTCTAAGACCCGAGGATCGTTCACTGATCCAGTTACCACCCTTCCCTTCGAGAGAATTTCAAAATATTAATAATTAATACTAGGATAGTACTATGATGGCTCCGGTGCTTTATCTATTTTTCTCGTTTGCGATTCGGCAATCCCAAAGTGTATTTGTTATTTGATCAACTAAGGAAAAATGATCGTATTTGTTTTCATTTTCAAAATCTCTCATACACTAAATAGTGGAAAGGGACTTAGGGTATGAAAACAAAAAAGTTTGTGACGCGGAAATGGATCCCCGATAGATAAGATCCAATCTGAAATGCTTTTTATTTCATACCACTCTCTCGATACAGAATCTCATCGTATGAAAAAACAATAATTGCGCCTCTCAAATTCGAAGTGCCATGCTATTATTATTTATTATTTGATTCATATTCCCTATAGTGAAGGCATAGTCTTCTTTTTTCTCTCAAATAAGAAATCAAAATGCATTGGCACGACCCGAACCGTTAGGCAATGCTATACGTTCGCCCATTTCTCCTGCGGTCGCGACGAAGGAGCCCATTGAATAGGCCCTTCCCATGATTATTGTAAAGATATGGGGTGGCACAGTTCGCATCATATCAAAGAGACCGATTCCGCATAGTACCCACCCGCCTATACAGTTTATAAACATAAACTGATCCTGGGTCCTATCCTCTCTACTGAGATATACCAGGAGACCCAAAAGGGTATTCGTGATCTCGTAATCAAGCTGTTGGCATAAAAAAATGCATCTGTCTCGATGAAGTCGGTTGATTAGGAAAAAATGGAATTCCTTAGGAATCATACACGCATGGTTTTGGTGCATAGAATTCAACAAATTGCAATGTGTAAATTCCAGCCCTTTTCATTGTTTCATAGAAGGATTTTTCTAACTCCTAGCGAACGTACTTTTTTTCTTCCATTTTTCAAGAAAGATAAGTTTTGGTACACTTCCCCCCAAAAAAAGAAGTCATGAAACTTGAAACTTGTCGAATTTACTTTGCATTGAGGTTTTGTTTTATTTCATCGAACTCCAAATTAGATTTTCAATTATGGTGTCATTTTCTTGTTACTGAATGGGCTTCTTCTATTCTTTTAGGTTTAGGATCTACTCCGGCTAAAGATCGCCCTACCCGACCTCGATTGGGATAGAGATCTAAGATCGATATATTTGGAGGTTTTCTCTAATCAATAGGAATCTTTATAGGTATCAATAGGAATCTTTTATGTTATGATACAAAGGGGAATTTTACATATTCCTAGTTGACCAATTGGGTATTTTATGAGCGGAGCCTAGATCCTTCATTTTAGTGGTCTAAATAGGCCAACCATAAATTATTCCATTCTAATTGAAAATAGAATTGACAATAGAAATGTGAATCTCCCAATTGAAATTATTGGCTTTGAGTTCAAACTTTCAATTCTTGATCAGTCACTCAACCTTTGTGGGGAGAAAGAGAGAATATCTTGATCGGGGAAGAGCATGGGGAAATCCCATAGGACCCATTATGGATGCCAAGTCACGCTAGATGTCCACCCATGTTGCCGCTTCCGCTTCAGGAATCAGAAAAGGGGCTTTTGGAATACCAACGGGCATTAGACGAAAGCTAGAGAGCTTGTCTCTTAACTTTTATGCGAAAGCGTAGTCAAAACGCCTTTTCTTGTTGTCAGACTATTGCCTCGGATTTTCCTTTTTTCCATAGATTGAAAAGCTCATAGAATAAAACCAAGCATTGGCCCATAGAAAATAGAACCAGACCAATGCTGCATTGCGGATTGATACTTATCGGGTATAGAATAGATCTGTTTCTATTTGTTCCTACAAACAGAATTGGTCCGTTATTCCCAAGGGCATGGAATCAATATTGACCCCTGCTCCGAGATAATCCCTTGCTAAGGGGGAAGTCCCTAGCTCCCAATGCGAGAAAGTTACATAGTGTCTATTTTGAGAAAGAGGTCTTTCGATGGGTTTGCCTTGGTATCGTGTTCATACTGTCGTATTGAATGATCCCGGTCGGTTGCTTTCTGTCCATATAATGCATACTGCTCTAGTTTCGGGTTGGGCCGGGTCGATGGCCTTATACGAATTAGCAGTTTTTGATCCCTCTGATCCCGTTCTTGATCCGATGTGGAGACAGGGTATGTTCGTTATCCCATTCATGACTCGTTTAGGAATAACCAATTCGTGGGGGGGTTGGAGTATCGCAGGAAGCACTATAATGAATCCGGGTATTTGGAGTTACGAAGGTGTGGCCGGGGCACATATTGTATTTTCTGGCTTGTGCTTCTTGGCAGCTATTTGGCATTGGGTGTATTGGGATCTAGAAATATTCTGTGATGAGCGTACAGGAAAACCGTCTTTGGATTTGCCCAAGATCTTTGGAATTCATTTATTTCTCTCAGGACTAGCTTGCTTTGGATTTGGCGCATTTCATGTAACAGGTTTGTATGGTCCTGGAATATGGGTGTCCGATCCGTATGGACTCACGGGAAAAGTACAATCTGTAAATCCTGCGTGGGGTGTAGACGGTTTTGATCCTTTTATTCCAGGAGGAATAGCCTCTCATCATATTGCAGCAGGGACATTGGGTATATTGGCGGGCTTATTCCATCTGAGTGTCCGTCCGCCCCAACGTTTATACAAAGGATTACGTATGGGTAATATTGAAACTGTACTTTCTAGTAGTATCGCTGCTGTCTTTTTTGCAGCTTTTGTTGTTGCTGGAACTATGTGGTATGGTTCCGCAACGACCCCAATCGAATTATTTGGTCCCACCCGGTATCAATGGGATCAAGGATATTTCCAGCAAGAAATCTATCGAAGAGTTGGCGCCAGCCTAGCCGAAAATCCGAGTTTCTCAGAAGCTTGGTCTAAAATTCCAGAAAAATTAGCTTTTTATGATTACATCGGAAATAATCCAGCTAAAGGGGGATTATTCAGAGCGGGCTCAATGGACAATGGGGATGGAATAGCGGTTGGATGGTTAGGACATCCTATCTTTAGAGAGAAAGAAGGCCGCGAGCTTTTTGTACGCCGTATGCCTACGTTTTTTGAAACATTTCCAGTCGTTTTGGTAGACGGAGATGGAATTGTGAGAGCCGACGTTCCTTTTCGAAGGGCAGAGTCGAAGTATAGTGTCGAACAAGTCGGCGTAACTGTTGAGTTCTTTGGTGGTGAACTCAATAGCGTCAGTTATAGCGATCCTGCTACTGTGAAAAAATACGCTAGACGCGCTCAATTGGGTGAAATTTTTGAATTAGATCGTGCTACTTTGAAATCGGATGGTGTTTTTCGTAGTAGCCCCAGGGGTTGGTTTACTTTTGGCCATGCTTCATTTGCTTTGCTTTTCTTTTTCGGGCACATTTGGCACGGTGCGAGAACTTTGTTCAGAGATGTTTTTGCCGGCATTGACCCAGATTTGGATGCTCAAGTGGAATTTGGAGCATTCCAAAAACTTGGAGATCCAACTACAAGGAGACAGGTAGTCTGATACAACATGGCTTTGGTTTTTTTCTCCTTTATTTGATTTTTTTGAGTTAACACAGGGTAGCAGAGAAACCGTGATTTTTGGATCACCGACTTTTGACTCTTGCCCTTTCTTTATCTGGGAAATGATCCCACCAAATGAACAGATGTGGAAGCTATAATTGTAAACCACGATCGAATCTATGGAAGCATTGGTTTATACATTCCTCTTAGTCTCTACTCTAGGGATTGTTTTTTTCGCTATCTTTTTTCGTGAACCACCGAGGGTTCCAATTAAAAATAAAAAGGTGAAATGATTGTGCGTTATCTCAATTGAGAATTGAGATAATGAGACTCCCCTATTGGGGAGTCTCATTACTTCAACTAGTCTCCGTGTTCCTCGAATGGGTCTCTTAGTTGTTGAGAGGGTTGCCCAAAGGCGGTATATAAGGCGTACCCGGTAAAACTTACA